AAACTCATCAGTAACGATAGTGTACATTACCGTATGAAGTTTTAACAATAGATAACTGAAATAATGTGAATGTAAAGTAATGATAAATAAATATTAATCTATAATAGTAAATTCTAAATGGTAAACTCATCAGTAACGATAGTGTACATTACCGCATGAAGTTTTAACAATAGATAACTGAAATAATGTAAATGTAAAGTAATGATAAATAAATATTAATCTATAATAGTAAATTCTAAATGGTAAACTCATCAGTAACGATAGTGTACATTACCGTATGAAGTTTTAACAATAGATAACTGAAATAATGTAAATGTAAAGTAATGATAAATAAATATTAATCTATAATAGTAAATTCTAAATGGTAAACTCATCAGTAACGATAGTGTACATTACCGTATGAAGTTTTAACAATAGATAACTGAAATAATGTAAATGTAAAGTAATGATAAATAAATATTAATCTATAATAGTAAATTCTAAATGGTAAACTCATCAGTAACGATAGTGTACATTACCGTATGAAGTTTTAACAATAGATAACTGAAATAATGTAAATGTAAAGTAATGATAAATAAATATTAATCTATAATAGTAAATTCTAAATGGTAAACTCATCAGTAACGATAGTGTACATTACCGTATGAAGTTTTAACAATAGATAACTGAAATAATGTAAATGTAAAGTAATGATAAATAAATATTAATCTATAATAGTAAATTCTAAATGGTAAACTCATCAGTAACGATAGTGTACATTACCGTATGAAGTTTTAACAATAGATAACTGAAATAATGTAAATGTAAAGTAATGATAAATAAATATTAATCTATAATAGTAAATTCTAAATGGTAAACTCATCAGTAACGATAGTGTACATTACCGTATGAAGTTTTAACAATAGATAACTGAAATAATGTAAATGTAACCATTAACCAATAAAGATGAAACGCTGGCCCCGGGGCCAGCTAATTACTATGCCGTAGGCAATAAAGATCTTAAAAACAAAAAAAAGAAAAACCAAAAAAAAAAAAAAAAAAAAAAAAAAAAGAAAAAAAATGCTGGCCGAAAAAAACAAAAGTAAAAAATGCTGACCGAAAAAAACCCTTCTCTATAAAAAAAAATCTTCTCTTAATGACCCCCCTCTTAATTTTACAAAATTTTAATTATTTAATTTTTATAAAACATTTAAGTATTGAATAAAAATAATATAAATTAATTAAGATATTTTAAATAAAATTATAAAATAAACAAATTGTTAATTAAAAATATAAATTTTTTTTTATGTAGTATTTATGTATTTCTTTTAATATATTTCTATTTTACAATATTTTTGTTGAAATTTTATTTTAGTTTAAAAATTAAATAATTTAAATTATCGTATATTAACTAAGAATTAAAGATAAACTTTTATTTAACGATAAATATTAACATAAACCTTAAAGAAATTTAAAATTAAATTAAAATAAATTATTAGCCAATTAAGTGCCAGCAGCTGCGGTTACACTTAAAATACATTAATTAAATCTATTATAACTATATTTTTACTTAAATTAAAAAACTTAACTAAGAAGTATAATCCGATCTTTGAATTTTATTTAAAATTCACTAGTTAACTTGATAAAATTTTTCGCATAAAAGTTTAAAGTTTTACTAGATTAAACTAGGATTAGATACCCTATTATTTAAAAATTAAAAATTTTAATAAAGTAGTAAAAGTTATTATCTTCAAACTTAAAAAATTTGGCAGTATTTTAATCTAATTAGAGGAATCTGTTATATAATTGATAATCCACATATAACTTAACTTTATATAGTTTATTTATATATCGCTGTTAAATATAAATTAAAAAATTATTTTATTAAAAAATTTATTAGTTAAAAAATCAAGTCAACACATAATTTATGGTAAAGAATTAATGGATTACATTTATTTATAATTATTAGTTATAAAATTAAAATTAAATTAAAAAGGATTTAAAAGTAAAATTAAAATAATATTTAAAAATTGAATAAGAAATAAAATATGTACAAATTGCCCGTCACTCTTGTTTATAAATAAGATAAGTCGTAACAAAGTAAATTTACTGGAAAGTAAATTTAGAAATAAATAACTAAGTTTAAAGTGTGTTATTTACAATAACAAAATGGCATTTCGTCTTTATTTTTAGGTAAAAAAATTTTTATATAAATTTTTTAAACATTATTAAATAAAAAAATTAATTAAATTTTAACTACTAAAAAATAAAAATAAAATTATTACTTAAATTTAAGTTAAATGTAAAATAAAAGTAGTTTTAAGTTAACGTACCTTTAGTATCAGGGTTAATTAATAGTAATTATGTATTTAAAATTCTCGAAAAAAATAGAAATAAGCTTTATTATTTATAATATGTAAAAATTATATAAAAATAAAATTTAGATTTTATAAAAATTCAATATTTTAATATCTAGTTGTTAAAGAAAAGATTCAATCTTATATTATTATTAATTACTTAATTAAATTTTAAATTTATAATTTAATATTTTAAAAGACAAGTTATAAAATTTAGGATAAATAGAAAAAAAAATTTTAATAAAATAGTATTAAAAATTTATAATTTTAAAGTTTGTTAAAATATTAAAGAAAAAAAAAAATTTAACGAAAAAATTATAAATTAAATTTAACAATAATTTAAAATAAAACATAATAAAATCTTATGATTAAATTAATATACTTTAAAATTAATATAAAAAGAACTAGGCAATATTAATTTTCAACTGTTTAACAAAAACATAGCTTAAAGTTTAAGTTTTAAGTAAATTCTGCTCAATGAATAAAATTAAATAGCTGCAGTATTAACTGTACTAAGGTAGCATAATAATTTGTTTTGTAATTTAAAACTAGAATGAAAGGTACTATGAGAAATTAACTATTTAATAAATTTAAAAGTAAAATTTAATAATTAAGTAAAAAATCTTAAATTAAATAAAAAGACAAGAAGACCCTGTAGAATTTAATAATTAATATTAAAATCATTAATAAAAACTATTTAATTGGGGAGATTATAAATAAACAAAAACATTTATTTTTAATTTACATAAATTTATGAATCTTTTTATACCCATAAATAATGAACTAAGAATAAATTACCTAAGGGATAACAGCGTAAAATTTTTAAAAAGATCAAATTTACAAAATTTATTACGACCTCGATGTTGGATTAAGCAAATCATTAAAGAAGAATTTAATTATTAAAGGTCTGTTCGACCTGCAGAGCTTACATGATCTGAGTTCAGACCGGCGTAAGCCAGGTCAGTTTATATCTTTTATTTAACATTTAATTATAGTACGAAAGGATTTAATTAGTTAAAATTTTTATAAAATTTTATTAAATTATCATATGCAATGAATTAATTTTAGAAATTAAAAAAGTAATAAATAGATTACATTTAATAATTTTGAAACTGATTAATCTAATCATCTTAATTATCTGTGTTATAATTAGTATTGCTTTTTTTACTCTTATAGAACGTAAAATAATCAGCTATATTCAAAATCGAAAAGGGCCAAATAAAGTTTCAATTATTGGTATTTTACAGCCAATCGCAGATGCTATCAAACTAATTAGAAAAGAATTAAATTTAAATTTAAAATCAAACTTTCTATTATATATTATTTCACCAATATTAAATATTTTAATTTCATTAACCATATGAATAACATTCCCATTTATTTTCTGTTTTAGTTTTATAAAAATAAGAGTTTTATTTATAATTTCATGTTTATCAATCAATTCTATTACAATTATTATAATAAGATGATCATCTAATTCCAACTATGCTTTTATAGGCATAATTCGATCTGTAGCTCAACTAATTTCCTACGAAATTAATTTTATACTAATTGTTTTAACAGTTATTAATATTACAGAACAACTTAATTTTAACTTTATAGAAAAACTTCAAAAATATGTAAATTTATCAGAAATTATTCCTTTAATATTAATTATATGATTAGTTTCTTCCTTAGCAGAAACGAGACGAACCCCATTTGATTTTTCAGAAGGAGAATCAGAATTAGTATCAGGATTTAATATTGAATATAGAAGAAAATCTTTTATGTTCTTGTTTTTAGCTGAATACGCAAACATCTTATTTATAAGATTTATTACTATTTCAATAATTCTAATATCCCAAATTTTGCTTATCTCAATTATTTTATATTTATTTATTGCAATTTTATTTATTTGAATACGAGCAACCCTTCCTCGATTCCGGTATGATAAATTAATAAAATTTAACTGGTCTCAACTTTTGCCTATTACGACTGTTTTATTTTTTTTGTCTTTTCTAATAAAAATGCATTAACTTAATTTAAGTGAACATTGTCACGCTAATCTTTGACATTAGAAAAATTAATCAGCTTTAATAAATTAAATTAATTAAAACCAAAATAGAGGTCTACTACTGTTAATAGTACAATTGTTATTAAATAAATAACTAATTAAAAATAAAATTAAATGATAATATCTAATCATTTTTTCCACCTTGTTAATTTTAGTCCATGACCAATTTTAATAGCTTTTAATCTCATTAACATAGGATCCAGAATTGTTATTATAATTTTAAATAAAGAGCTTACTCCAGCAGTCATTTCAATTATTTTAGTTTTAATAATTAAATTTCAATGGTGACGAGATGTTATTCGAGAAGCCTTATATGAAGGGATACACTCAAAAATAGTAAAACGAGGAATTAGAATAGGAGTCATATCTTTTATTATTTCAGAATTATGTTTTTTTGTATCATTTTTCTGAATATATTTTTATTTAAGTCTTAGACCAGATATAGCTATAGGAATAGTATGACCCCCCACCGGAATTAAATCTGTTAACTTTATAGATATTCCCTTGTTAAACACTTTAATTCTTCTTGCTTCTGGGTTTTTTATTACTTGATCACATTATAGTTTAATAAAAAACTCAGCTCCCGAATTGAAAATTTCTTATATTACAGCAATTGTATTAGGAATTTATTTTTTTGTTATTCAAATATATGAATACTATGAATTAAGTTTCGATTTAAGAGACAGGGCATTCGGAAGATCTTTTTTTATTTTAACTGGATTTCACGGATTCCATGTTCTAGTAGGAATTTTATTTATCTCTATTAACTTTAAGCGACTACTAAATAACAGTTTTAGAATGATTTACCCTATAGGATTTGAATATTCAATCTGATATTGACATTTTGTAGATGTAGTATGATTATTTTTATATTTATTTTTATACTGATGAGGAATATAAAAATTTTATTAGTATAGTGTCTATTACATTTAACTTCCAATTAAAAAAATCATAAATGAATAAAATAAAATGAAAATTTCTATTATATTTTTTCTTATAACAAGAATTGTAATTTTAGTATTAACTTTTATATACAAGATAACCAGATACAATATAAAAATATTAAATAATAAAAGATCCACATTCGAATGTGGATTTGATGTTATAAGAAATTTACGATTACCTTTTTCTTTAAATTTTTATATTATTTCAATTATTTTCTTAATTTTTGATGTTGAATTAATTTTACTTATGCCATTTGTATTCATAATAAACACAATCAAAACCATAATAATATCTATTATAATAGTTATATTTTTTATAATTTTAATCTTAGGATTCGTTTACGAATGATGAATAGGACTTTTAAACTGACTCATTTAAAGATAATAGTTTATTAAAAACATTTAACTTGCAATTAAAAAAAATTTAGGTTTATCTATAAAAATGTAGAAGTAAATATTACAACTAATTTCGACTTAGTTTATGGAGTAACTTTCCCGCATTTAACTAAAAAAAGTTAAAATTAACCACGCACAAATAAAACTACAGACAGTTACGTCTCTAGAATGTTTTCAAAACATACATTAATAGTTTAATTTATAATAAAATCTCAAAATTTAACAAAGTATACAAAAAAAAAAAAAAAAAAAAAGAAGAAGAAAGTTAAACCCTGCCCAATGCCGTAAAAAGGATACTCAACCTGGTTGGCCCCAATTCACATAAGCAACCTAACTACACAAATAAACAATCAATAAAAAAATTCTAAAACTGGGTAAAATTTTAAAGTATTAAATTTTCTTACTACAAAACATAAAACAAGTAAAATTAAGATAGATAAAAATAAAGCTAAGACCCCTCCCAATTTATTAGGAATAGATCGTAAAATAGCATAAGCAAACAAATAATATCACTCAGGTTGAATGTGAACGGGGGTCACTAAGGAATCAGCTATCAAAAAATTTTCAGAATCTACTAGTAAAAGAGGATTAAAAAATACAACATAAAAATAAATTATAAAAAATGAAAGAAAGCCTACAAAATCTTTTACAACAAAATAGGGATAAAAAAAAACTTTATCATAAGAACCAGAAATTCCAAGAGGGTTTCCTGACCCCGCACCATGCAAAAAAATTAAGTGAGTAAAAACAAAAATTATTATAACAAATGGAAATAAAAAATGAAAAGAAAAAAACCGATTTAAAGTAGCGTTATTAACCGAAAATCCACCTCAAATTCAAAACACAATATCCTCCCCCCAAATGGGCAAAGATGAAAGTAAATTAGTAATTACAGTTGCCCCTCAAAATGATATTTGTCCCCATGGTAAAATATAGCCCATAAAAGCTACCATTATTAAAAGTAACAAAATTACTACTCCTCTAGCTCAAACGAACACTTTTTTGAATGAAAAGTAAAAAATTCCGCGACCGATGTGAATGTAAATAAACACAAAAAAAAAAGAAGCCCCATTAATGTGTATAAATCGGATTAATCAGCCCCTATTAACATCACGAAGAATGTGAATAACACTGTCAAAAGCAATACTCACATGAGCCGCATAATGAAAAGTTAAAAATAGACCTGTGATTGTTTGAATTAATAAGACAACCCCCAAAAGAGAACCAAACCCTCATATATAAGAAATATTAATAGGTGAACTTAAATCAATAATAAAATTATTTAGTTTGCTAAAAGAAGTTTTTCGTAAAAATAAATAATTCATTATTTGTTTGACCGTAAGGGACCCTTCCCCCCTTTTAAAAGCTCATAAATAACAACCAAGCAAAAAAAAAGATACAGAATAAAAAATAAAGAAAACATGTTGTAAGAAAACAAAAAAAATTTAATTAAATTATAAAAATCAAATATTAACAAGCTAAAATTCAAGTCATAAACAATATCCCAGCTCTTAATTCTTAAACTCACAAAAAATACAGGTATCATTAAAAGACCTCTTATTCTTAATAATGTTAACTTTTCGTTTAAAACTACTCTACAAAGGTATATTAACATGACTATTAATCCTCTAATGAATAACAAAAAAGTTAAGTATGAATAAAAATAAGAGTTTAAAACAAAAATTAATCTTAATACAAATATTATTAAATAATAGATAAATAACAAAATAAGAATTAAAGGACTATAAGAAACAAAACACAAGCTAAAAACTAAAACTATCTCCAAACAGTAAATAATTTAATAAAAATACTAATTTTGGAAATTAGATATAGGATAATTTTAATCCTTTTACTGATTTTAAGCCACTGGCAACTTTGAATTACAAAATCAATATTTTTTTTATCACTATTAAAATTATGATAACTTTTAAAGAGATTATAACACCATTATTTATAGTTTTAAGATTTATTTTTCTTTATATATTTAATAAATATCATGTATTTAACAACTTAATTATTGCCGAATTTATTGTTATTTCGATTTTGTTTTATCTATTTAAAATGATTTTTATAATAAAAATAGAAAATTATACAATTATATTTATTTTAATTGTTATAATTACGGAAAGAGTTTTAGGGCTCTCACTTATAGTAAATTTAATTCGGACCCACAGTAACGACTTTATAAAAACAATAACAATTATTAAATTTTAAAATTTTTAATAGTAAGGTTAATTATAATTATTATAAAAACCAACCACTCAAAATTATTAATATCCCTAATAACAATTTTTTATAATATGAGACTTCAAACATGGAGAAATAGAAAAATAAGATATGTATTTATAGGAGACTTACTTTCTTTCTGAAATACTAATCTAGCTATCTGAATAACACTTATTTTAATATTTGTTAATACTAAAGAACATGAGCTTTACAAAATAGTTACTATTCTAGGCTTAGCTTTGTTTTTAATAATTTTTCATAGCTGAAGATTACTTATATTTTATATATTATTTGAGATATCAATAATTATAATATTAATTATTATAATAACATGAAGCTACCAACCAGAGCGCGTTGAAGCAATCATATTTTTAGTAGTAATAGCATTGATGTTTTCACTGCCCTTTATAGCTATAATAATAAAAAACATTAAAACACTTAATTTTTGAACAATAAATTTAAGTTTGACATTATGAGAATACTTAAGAATTTTGGGTATTTTTATAATAAAAATACCTTTTTACTTTATACATTTTTGACTTCCCAAAGTTCACGTTGAAGCTCCAGTTCAAGGATCTATAATTCTTGCAGCCATTATATTAAAGTTAGGATGCTACGGGATACTTCGGTTTTCCGCTGTTTTATCAAAATTTAAAACCACAAATTTAATAATTTTAGCTATAAGAATATGAAGAATAGTAATTTTAAGAATATCATGCTTTATTCAGTCAGATATTAAAACACTAATTGCCTATTCTTCAGTTGTTCACATAGGAATCGTTTTAATCACAATTTTAATTAATAAAAAAAAAAGAATCACAGCAAGTATAACAATTATATTAAGTCATGGAATATGTGCATCAGCACTGTTTTTCTTATCTAATATTTTTTATACAATTTCGAAGTCCCGAAGAATTACAATAAATAAAGGATCCGCCCAAACACTACCAATAATTACCATTTTCTGATTTGCTGCTTGTATAAGAAACACCCCGATACCACCTGCTATTAGAATAGTAGGAGAAATTATAAGATTTAAACTAATTTTAAATTTTACAAACTTATATTCAATTATTTTTATTATATCTCTAACCAGATCATTATATAGAATCTTTATATTCTACATTATAATTCAAGGAAAATCCTCTAAGTTAACAAAAAAAATATTTATAATAAAAATTAAAACTTTTGTAATTTTAAACCTCCACATAATTCCATTACTATTTTTATCCTTAAAGCCAAAAATACTAATAATTATTTAATATTTAAATAGTTTATAATTTATAAAACATTAATCTGTGAAATTAAAGAAGACTAAAAATTTTTAAATTATTAAATTAACAAAATATTTTGTTTTAATAAATTTAACCATATTTATTTTAGCCGCTTTAATAACAATAAAATTTTCAATAATAAAAAAAGATTTATTAGTTGAATGAAAACTGTTTTCTATAGAATCTATTAATTTGGAAATATTAATTTTCGTTGATTTTAAATCAATAGCTTTCTTTTCATCTGTTCTATTAATTACCTTGGCAATTATTTTATATTCTCAGTTTTATATAGAATCCAGAAACAAAAAAACACAATTTATAAAAATAATTATTTTATTTGTAACATCAATGTCAATTCTCATTTTTAGACCAAACATAATTACAATGATTATGGGCTGGGAAGGACTAGGAATAACGTCCTTTGTTCTAATCATGTTTTATCAAAACAAAAAATCTGTAATAAGAGCGATATACACAATAATTATAAACCGATTAGGAGATATTATAATTTTAATTAGAATATTTAATATAATAAATCTAAGATCTTGAATATTTTATTCTCCAATTTTTGAAAAGAAAGAGTTAATTATAAGGTTTTTATTAATTGGAGCATTTTCCAAAAGAGCACAAATTCCTTTTTCATCTTGATTAACGGAAGCAATAGCAGCCCCAACTCCAGTATCTGCTCTTGTTCACTCTTCAACTTTAGTAACAGCAGGAATTTATTTAATTATTCGATTTGAATTAACAATAAAGTTTTATAAAATAAGAAAAATTATTATATTTGTAAGACTGTTAACTTTAATAATAGCAAGAATTAATTCTCTTTATGAATGAGATATTAAAAAACTAGTAGCACTCTCTACTCTTTCTCAGTTAAGAACAATATTTATAGTTATTTCCATAAACTTATTTTCACTAGCGCTGTTTCATGTAATAATACATGCAATATTTAAAGCATTAATTTTTTTATGCGCCAGATCTCTAATTTCATTTAGTAACACCCAAGATATCCGACAAATAATAGGAATAAATACAATAATATTCACCTTGATAAGTCTGAATTCAGCTTCTATGGCCTTATGTGGTTTACCGTTTATATCAGGATTCTATTCCAAAGACTTAATTATAGAAATAGCTAGAATACAAAATAAGACTTGAATATTTAACTTAATTTTTTATTGGGCAATAAGAACAACCATAATTTACTCTATAAAAACAAGAATTCTAATTTCAACAAAAAACAGAAAAATAAAACACAAAAAATTAAAAGAAAGAAATATACAAATTAGAAGTAAAATATTATTATTAGTAGCATCTATTATTTTAGGAAATAAACTAAACTGAATCTTAAATATTAATTATAATATTGCTCAAATTGACTTTAAACAAAAAATTCTTCCTATTTTGATAATAATAATATTCATTATTACGATAGAAAAATTTATAAATAATAAAAAAAAAACAAGAATTAAAATTAACAGAACTAAAATATTTAAAAACTATATATGATTTTTAAAAAGATTGGGGTTTAAAATTAAAAATACAACTCTTATATTTTACTTCTTAATATTTAAAAATAGAGAAAAAGGTATTCTTACAAAAAACAATATAATAATAATAAAAACTACCCTATCAATTAGAAATATTTGATTTGTTTTGACTCACAAAAAATTTAGAACCATTAATATCTTAATTTTAATTATATTAATTGCAGTAATTTTTTTAAATAGTTTAAATCATAAAACATAGTGCTGAAAATACTATAATAACCTAAAAGTTTTTAAATATTTAGTTTCCTCTATAATGAAAATATAACGTTCTACGTAAACTACAAAAACTTTTTAAAGTAGCTTCTAACTACTAACCAGTGCTTAACTGCACTAAAGTTTTAACTAAAAAAAGTTAAAATTAAACTTCACCATAATACAACGCTATAAGAGCACAAAATACATAAGCTTGAACAAAACATACAAAAAACTCAAAACAAAAAAATCCTCACTGAACAAAAATAGCTAAAATTTTAAGGAACTTAATACCACCTAATAATCTTATTAATAAATGACCAGAAATTATGTTAGCTATAAATCGAATAGCCAAAGACCAGGGCCGAATAAGCTGCCTCACTGTCTCAATTAAAACCATAAAAGAAATTAAAGCAAGAGGAGTCCCCATAGGGATCAAATGAGAAAACATCTGATTTGTTAAGTTTACTCAACCTAAAACTATTAAACCTAATCAAAAAGGAAAACTAAATCTTAAACAAAATACAAAATGAGAAGAGACCGAAAACACATAAGGAACAAGCCCCAATAGATTCACTAAAGAAAAATAAAAAAATAAAACTACAAAAAAGAAAATTAAACCCTTAGCTAATTTAAGTTTTAAAAATATTTTAAATTCACCCAATAAGAAGTTAAAAATAAGCTTTAATGAATATAAATAAGCTCTATTTAATAATCAATAAGAATCAAAAAGACAAAATATAGAAAACCTCAATAACAATCAATTTAGACTCAAATTCAAAAAAAAAGTATAAGGATCGTAAACTTCGAACAAACTACTTATCATTATCAAAAAAATTTAACCTCAACAGAACTGACGCTAGTATATAAACCCAAATTAGTGTTAAAATATAAATTTACAAAATAATTAACAAAAAAAAAAAAAAAAAACCTTCTCATAAATAAATAAATTCTTACTCATATTAAACACCTTATCTGCGGCACTAGAAACTGACTGCTGCCGACTGAAACTTGACAAGTTACTATTATTTAACTTAACTAAATTTCTTTACCACTAAAAATATTTGCTAAAATATTATCTGAGATTTAAAAGATCCCTGCTTACTTTAAGCTTCTTAGTGAAATTTTTATTCAACTCTAGTTAATCAGTTGCAAAAAGATGAAAAAGAAACAACCTCAAGTCCTACAGGTATAAATCTATGGTTTGCTCCACAAATCTCAGAGCACTGCCCATAATATACACCTAACCGGTTAAGAATAAAATTAAGTTGATTCAATCGCCCAGGTACTGCATCGACTTTAACCCCAAGGGATGGAACTGTTCACGAATGTAAAACATCATAGGAACTTACAATAACACGAATTTTACTTGAAATAGGTAATACAAAAAAATTATCTACCTCTAATAATCGAATTAAATTAAATACTATATAAGAATCAAATTCTACATCTTTAAAATCTCTATATTCATATCTTCAGAATCACTGGTGTCCTATAACTTTACAAGTAACTAAGGGATTTTTAACTTCATCCATAAGATACAAAATTCGAATAGAAGGAAATGCTAAAAAAACTAAAATAATTAAAGGTAAAACAGTTCAGACAAATTCAAGGACTTGATTATCAATAAGGAACCGATTAATAAAAGTTTTAATTATTAAAAAGCTTATTATATAAACAACAAAAATTAAAATTATAGAAATAATTAAAAAAGAGAAATCATAAAAAAAAATTATCTGTTCTATAATAAATCTAGCTCTATCCTGAAATCTCAAATTTAACCAAGTGTTAATTTTTAAAGGAAGCCTGAGCTACATATGTAAATTTTAAGTTTACCGCGTAAAATTCCGCCACATTAAAAATAATAAACTAAACTTAATTCTTTAAATCTATGGTTTAAAGAAGGTTTAACTATTTGTCACTCAAGATGTGTTATTACTGAAAGTTTAAATCCAACTAACCGGACTATAATAAAAGCTTCCAAAATAATATATATAAATCCCAAAATAGAAACTAACCTTAAAAGCCTTCCAAGAGACGAAATTTTGTTTCATAGTAAATAACAATCCCTGTAGTCAGAGTACCGACGAGGCATCCCCCCTAACCCCAAAAAGTGTTGAGGAAAAAATGTTAAATTTACACCTAAAAACATAGTATAAAATTGAGAGACTAAAAAATAAGTATTTATTGAAAATCCTACCACTAAAGGAAACCAATAAATAAACCCACCAACAATAGCAAAAATAATTCCCATAGACAACACATAATGAAAATGAGCTACAACAAAATATGTATCATGTAAACAAACATCAACTGAAGAATTACCTAGAATAATACCTGTTAATCCACCTATAGTAAAAAGAAATAGAAACCCAGTGAATCAAAGAGTGAGGGGACTATAAAAATTAACTTCTATCCCCCCCACAGTGGCTAATCACCTAAAAATCTTAATTCCCGTAGGTACAGCAATAACCATTGTAGCCGATGTAAAATAAGCACGAGTATCCACGTCTATTCCAACAGTAAATATATGGTGACCTCAAACGATAAAACCCAAAACCCCAATAGTTAACATCGCATAAATTATCCCCAGTCTACCAAAAACTTCTAGTTTCCCAGATTCAGAACTAATTAAATGAGAAATAATACCAAATCCTGGTAAAATTAATACATAAACTTCAGGATGACCAAAAAACCAAAATAAGTGTTGGTATAAAATAGGGTCCCCACCACCCACAGGGTCATAAAAAGATCTATTAAAGTTTCGATCTATTAAAAGTATAGTAATAGCCCCGGCCAAAACAGGAAGAGAAATAAGAAGTAAAAATACAGTAATTAAAACCGATCAAACAAATAACCTTATAGATTCTAATGACATACCCAAAGTTCGTATATTAAAAATAGTAACAATAAAATTCATCGCCCCTAAAATAGAAGAAATACCAGCTACATGAAGAGATAAAATAGAAAAATCTACAGAGCAGCTTCTATGAGAAAGAGAAAGTGAAAGAGGAGGATAAACAGTTCAGCCGGTTCCCCTTCCAGCTCCTGTAAGTATTCTCATAGTTATAAATAATAATGCAGGAATTAAAAGTCAAAATCTCAAATTATTCATTCGAGGAAATGCTATATCAGGAGCACCAATTATTAGAGGCACCAACCAATTACCAAAACCGCCAATTACTAAAGGTATAGTTATAAAAAAAATTATAATAAAAGCATGAGATGTGACTAAAACATTATAAAGCTGATCGTTTATTAAAAAAGAACCAACATTTCTTAATTCTGCACGAATAAGCATACTTAATGAAGTACCAATTAAACCGCTTCAAATTCCAAAAATAAAATAAAGTATTCCAATATCCTTATGATTCGTTGAGAATAATCAAGTTTTCAAAAATTAACTTTAAATATTTATAGTTAATATTAATTATAACATTAAAATGCAATTTTAAAATAAATCAAAATTTGAATATATAAAAATCAACTAAAATAAAGTGCCTGATCAAAAGGATTAAACTGTAAATTTAATTATAATGTTAAATCATTCTTTATTAAAATTTAAACAAAGGTTTATTGATAATTTTGAAAATTATTAGTTTTATCTTAACTTAAAATTTTTAAATTAAAAAATAAACTAATAAATAGAAACTTAACACTAAAAATATTAACTTAAATAAAAAAGTTCCTTTGTAAGTTCCCCTGTAAAGCTTAAAATTTAAGTTATAAACAAGAATAAAATAATAAAACAATTGAAAATAAAATACTGTAGAAAATACAGAGAAGGAAACCATTAAACTAATTAATATTTTAATGTTACAAAATGTCATAAATCTCCTTACAACTCATTTTATTATAAATCCAATAAAAGGAGGAAACCCAGATAAACTAAGAATAATAAATAACACAGAAAATAAATAAAATTTGTTATGATGATATAACTTAAACTGATTTAAATAAAACATATTTAGTTTTGAAAATAAACTCAGTAAAATAATCATAGTGTAAGAATAACCAATAAAGTAAAATCAATAAACAGGTAAACTTATAATTAAGCTTAAAATAATTCAACATAAGTGAGTCATAGAAGAATAGCCCAAAATTTTTTGAATTGATAAATTATTCATTCCCAGTAAACTTCCAACAACTAAGGAACTTCTAACAATTAACATTAAATTTGAAAAATCAAACAAATAATAAGATAAATTTAGTGGAGGTAACTTTATAAAAGTTGATAAAACAAAAAATGATAATCAATTTATTTTACCCAAGATTCTGATTAATCAAAAATGAAAAGGAAACATCCCCATTTTTATCAATAAAAATATTAAACAAATGAAGTTACACCTAACTATAAATATATTTATAATATAAACCAAAGCAGTTATTATAAAAGCCAAAGAAATTAACAACTGAATAATAAAAAATTTTATTATTAATGAACTTCTTATATAGTTAGAATCTATACTTATCAACCCAACTAAAAACAAAACTCTAACTTCTATAATTATTCAAACAGAAATTCAATTATTTAAATTTCAAGTTATAATTCTCAAATAAAAACAAATTGATACAAGCCATAATTTTAAGTGATTTATTAAATTAAGAACTATTTCTAATTCATCATTGAATTATGAATCCAATAGCTTAAACCTTAGCTTATTAATTTAATTTTTGTATTATGAAGCCTAAACCAAACTAAAGGTAAAATTATTTACATAAGTATAATATCATTATAATCCTTTTGATCAGGCACTTTAGT